AGGTATGTAAATCATGGTTATAATGGTGGGAGGAAGTTGATGGAGGTATTCACATCTATAGATAGCTTCTTTGAATAGAAAAACTTTAATGAATTAACGATAAAGATTGATATGTGTAGCGCCAGGCGAGTGACTTCTAATATATGTTGCATGTGCTTAGTTCTGTTTTTGGGGTTTGGCAGAACAATTACGGGTACTTGTATACTTTGAGGTTACGGGGGGTAAGGGGGGTTTGTTTTAAATTAGTCTTTATCTGTTGAATTGCGTGATGCGTGTACGTGTGTACGTGTATACGTGTATACGTGTATACGTGTATACGTGTATACGTGTATACGTGTATACGTGTATACGTGTATACGTGTATACGTGTACGTGTACGTGTACGTGTACGTGTACGTGTACGTGTACGTGTACGTGTACGTGTACGTGTGTGTACGTGTACGTGTATACGTGTACGTGTACGTGTGTGTACGTGTATACGTGTATACGTGTACGTGTGTACGTGTGTACGTGTATACGTGTACGTGTGTACGTGTATACGTGTGTATGTCCTGTAACCATTGACTGAATTGCACCTTATGGTTGTGCGATGCGGATAAATGATGAAGGATAAGCCCAGCTACAAGTTATTTGACTGCTACGAGGCCTTTACGGCCATAGCTGAGTGATACCAGTCCCCCCCCCCTAAAAATTAAAAAATACCAAATGCATGACACCACAGTTATGTGTGATCATGGGCTGATTAGTCATTAGTCCATCGAGATGTCCCATTTGAAGGGTTAGTAGGATTGGATTGAGGACTATCATGGCCCTGAAGTAAGAACCAGATGCCAGGTATAGTTTCAGGATAGAAACCCCCACATTCTATGGGCCCGGAGCGAGAAGAGGTACACATCGGGCAAGGGTTGATGGTTTCTCGAGGCCTGGTGATTAAGCTCGTGATCTAAGTGAAGTACACGCATGCAAAGTCAAGCACTATATGTACATGCTTATATGCATGGGGCAAACCATTAATGCACGACGTACATAGGGGTGAAGGAAAGGGTACATACTGGGGAAGCACATTAGATGTTGTTAAATGTATGAATTGAGGTGTAGGGAGGAAATCAGGGAATAGTTTAGTTAGAATGTCAGCTTTGGGTGCTGATGGTGGGGCTGTTGCTTCTTCCTTGAGTCTTAGGGAGATAGTATTCTCCATTTTTGGTTTACAAGACCAAGGTAATTAGTATACTACAAAGACTCTTCATTTCAATAGATTGTTTTCGATGATGCTGATGATCGGTATGAAGATTAAAAGGATTGCGAAGTAAAGGATTGAGGCTAGTTGGCCGATGGTGATGAATGGATGTTCTACTGGTTGTCCTCCGATTCAGGTTAGGACGAGGAGGTCGGCCACTAGTAGTCAAAATAGGCATTGGCTGAGTGGGCGGAATATTATGCCTCGTTGCTTGGAAGTGTGTAGTAGAGGGATGATGGCTAGTACTAGGATAGAGAAGACTAGGGCCAGTACACCTCCCAGTTTGTTGGGGATGGATCGTAGGATTGCGTATGCGAATAGGAAATATCATTCAGGCTTGATATGGGGTGGTGTATTGAGCGGATTGGCGGGGATGTAGTTGTCTGGATCTCCTAGCAGGTCGGGTGAGAATAGTACTAGTACTATGAGTACTAGAATTAGGAATAAGGCGCCTAGAATGTCCTTGATGGTGTAGTATGGGTGGAATGGGATTTTGTCGGAGTCGGAGGGAATTCGTGAGGGATTGTTGGATCCTGTTTCGTGAAGGAATAGTAAATGTACTGCTGCTAACGCTGAGATGATGAATGGTAGGATAAAGTGGAAAGCAAAGAATCGTGTTAGGGTGGCTTTGTCTACTGAAAACCCTCCTCAGATTCATTCTACGAGACTAGTTCCGATGTATGGGATAGCTGATAGTAGGTTAGTGATTACGGTTGCGCCTCAAAAGGATATTTGTCCTCATGGTAAAACATAACCTATGAATGCTGTTGCTATGACTGTAAATAGTAAGATGATACCGATATTTCATGTTTCAGGATATGTGTAAGATCCATAGTATAGGCCCCGTCCGACGTGAAGGAATAGACAGATGAAGAATATGGAGGCTCCGTTGGCGTGCATGTATCGGATGATTCAACCGTAGTTGACATCCCGGCAAATATGGGTAACTGATGAGAAAGCTGTGGCTGTGTCCGATGTGTAGTGCATAGCTAAAAATAAACCTGTAAGAATCTGGAGAATTAGGCAAATTCCTAGGAGAGAACCGAAATTTCATCATGCTGAAATATTTGATGGTGCAGGTAGATCGATGAATGAGTTGTTGATGATTTTGGCCAGGGGGTGAGTTTTGCGAATGTTGGTCATTAATGTTCTTATAGTTGAAATACAACGGTGATTTTTCATGTCACTAGTCATGGTTAAATTCCATGTAGGAATTATGATGACATACATTGTATTTATTCTAAGCGTTATTTTTGTAGTTAGTTTTGTAGGGTTTTCTTCAAAACCCTCTCCTATCTACGGTGGGCTTGTTTTAATTATTAGCGGGGCTATCGGTTGTGGGATTGTGCTAAGTTTTGGGGGATCTTTTCTGGGGTTAATGGTGTTCTTGATTTATTTGGGGGGTATATTAGTTGTTTTTGGTTATACTACTGCTATGGCCACTGAGCAATATCCTGAGGTTTGGGCTTCTAATAAGGCTGTCTTAGGTGCTTTTATTGTTGGTCTGTTGTCTGAGCTATTGACTGCTTGTTATATTTTGAAGGGTGATGATATTGAGGTTGAAGTTGTGTTAAAATTTAATGGGGCAGGTGATTGGGTTATTTATGATACGGGAGACTCAGGGTTTTTTAGTGAGGAGGCTATGGGGATTGCAGCTTTATATAGTTATGGAACTTGACTTGTTATTGTGACTGGTTGGTCGCTTCTCATTGGGGTGTTAGTGATTATGGAAGTTACCCGTGGAAATTAAGTGTGAGTAAGCTAAGGGTTAGGGTGAGTATGAAGGACATGAAGTATAGTTTGATTAGGCCTTTCTGGCTTGAGATGGTAGTTGAGGATTTTACTTGGAAATGGGAGATGGATTTTGGTAGGATCTTTTCTATTCAAGTTATGTCCAGTAGTGTTGATGCTGATTTTTGGCCCATGAGCAGGTTTGTTTTGGGCATTAGGCGGTGAATAATGATGGGATAGTAACCTAGTATGTTTGAGAATTTGAATAGGTTTGAAGGGTACTTGAATTTTAGGCATTGTATTATATGGTTGAGTTCTAGTGCCAGGACGAAACCCAAGATGGTCACGATGAGGGCTGTAATTTTAAGATAATGAGGCATAGTTATCTGGGGGGTAGTGGTGGGTGTAATATTGTAGGAGATTAAGAATCCTGCGAAAATGCTCCCAAATAGAAGACGTTTGATGGAATTGATTAGGTGTGGATTATTCTCGTTGATTGTAATGGTGGGGTTAAAACGGGGTTGTCCTAGGAGTGCAAAGAATATAATTCGAGTACTGTAGGCGGCTGTTATGGATGTGGCAACGAGGGTTATTAGTAGGGCTCAGGCGTTGGTATACGACGTGTTGGCGGTCTCGATGATTAGGTCTTTGGAATAGAATCCTGTTAGGAAAGGTATTCCTGTAAGCGCTAGGCTTCCAACGATCAGGGAGGTAGTGGTGAATGGTAGAGTTTTGAATAGTCCTCCTATTTTTCGGATGTCTTGCTCATCATTTAGGCTGTGGATAATTGATCCAGAGCATATGAATAGTATGGCTTTGAAGAATGCGTGAGTGCAGATATGGAGGAATGCCAGATAGGGTTGGTTGATGCCAATGGTTACGATTATCAGTCCGAGCTGGCTGGAAGTAGAGAAGGCGACGATTTTTTTAATGTCGTTTTGTGTTAAAGCACAGATTGCTGTGAACAGGGTTGTGATTGCCCCTAGGCATAGTGTAAGGGTTTGTATGATTTTGTTGTGTTCTATTAGGGGGTGAAATCGGATTAAGAGAAATACTCCTGCTACGACTATTGTGCTTGAGTGCAGTAGAGCTGATACGGGGGTAGGGCCTTCTATGGCTGAGGGCAGTCATGGGTGGAGGCCAAATTGTGCGGATTTTCCAGTAGCTGCTAATAGTAAGCCAATGAGAGGAATATTTAGGTTCTCATGGTTGGTCATGAAAATTTGTTGGAGGTCTCATGTGTTTAGGTTGGTTAGAAATCAGGCTATTGCTATAATGAAGCCTACGTCTCCGATGCGGTTGTATAGGATGGCTTGTAATGCGGCTGTATTGGCGTCTGTTCGTCCATATCATCAGCCGATGAGTAGAAATGATATGATACCTACTCCTTCTCAGCCGATGAACAGTTGGAATATGTTGTTGGCAGTAACCAGAATTATTATGGTGATGAGGAATAGGAGTAGGTACTTGAAAAATCGATTAATGTAAGGATCTGAGTGTATATATCATATTGAGAATTCTATGATTGATCATGTAACGAATAATGCTACCGGTACGAAGATTATTGAAAAATAGTCAAATTTGAAGCTGAGGGATAATTTTATGGTTTGGATAGTGATTCAGTGTCAGTTTGAGATGATTGTGTCTTGTCCCAGATGCAGAAAGATTATTATGGGGACTAGGCTGATCATGAAGGCGTATGAAATGGTGGTTTTTACGTACTGTGGATAGAGTTTATTAATGTACAAGGAGGTGTTGGTTATTGCGATGGGGAGGGTTAATATAAGTAGTGTTACGAGGATTGAGGAAGTGAATAGATTAATTACTTTTATTTGGAGTTGCACCAATTTTTTGGTTCCTAAGACCAACGGATTACTACTATCCTTTAAAAGTTGAAAAAGCCATGTTTTTATACATGGGAGCATGAGTTAGCAGTTCTTGCATTATACTTTTTCGGTAAATAAAAAGGCTTAAGCTTTTATTATTAGATTCACAATCTAATGTTTTTGTTAAACTATATTTACAGTAGATAGGGCCGAGGATGATTTTAGGGTTAAGTGAGAGGAGCAGTAGGGGTAGTAAATGGAGGGCTATTAAGGAGTTTTCTCGTGTGAATGATGGTTTAATGTTTTTGATGTGGTGTGTGTATTTTCCGCGTTGTGTGGTAATTAGCATGTATAAGGAGTATAGGGCAGTAATAGTAATATTGATTCCTATTAGGATAATGGTGATGTTGGATCATGAAAAGGAGGCTATAACTACGAACAGCTCTCCTACCAGGTTAATTGTAGGTGGCAGTGCTAGGTTGGTTAGGCTAGCGAGTAATCATCATGCGGCTATTAGTGGTAAAAGTATTTGCAGTCCTCGTGCAAGAATTATAGTACGGCTGTGGATGCGCTCGTAGTTAGAGTTGGCCAGGCAGAATAATATGGATGATGTTAGACCGTGGGCGATTATTAGGGCTGTTGCTCCTATATAGCTTCATGGTGATTGAATGAGTACTGCTACAATTACCAAGGCTATGTGGGCTCAGGAATAGGCGATTAGAGATTTTAGGTCTGTTTGGCGTAGGCAAATGGAACTAGTCATGATTATTCCTCAGAGAGATAATATTATGAAGGGATATGCTATGGAGCTTGTTAGTGGGTTTAGTAGGATAGTAATTCGTATTATTCCGTATCCGCCTAGTTTGAGGAGCACGGCGGCAAGGACTATGGATCCAGCAATGGGGGCTTCTACATGGGCTTTTGGGAGTCATAGGTGGAGACCGTATAGTGGTATTTTTACTATAAATGCTATTATGCACGCCAATCATAGTAGGGTGTTTGATCAGGAACTTGATAGGGGTTGTGCTCAATATTGAAGTACTAGTAAGTTTAGGGTACCTAGGTTATTTTGTATTCATAGCAGTGCAGTGAGGAGGGGTAGTGATCCTACTAGGGTGTAAAACAAGAAATATAATCCAGCGTTTAGGCGTTCTGTTTGGTTGCCTCACCGGGTAATGATAATTAGTGTTGGTATTAGTGTGGCTTCGAATAAAATGTAGAATATAATTAGTTCTGTAGCAGTAAATGTCATGATTAGGAGCAGTTGCAGTGTGACCAGTATTGTGATATAAAGTTTTTTTCGGGTAAGGGTTTCTTTTGATAGGTGGTGTTGACTTGCTATGAGTATTAAGGGGAGGAGTCACGTTGTAAGTGTCAGCAGGGGTGCTGACAGGGAGTCGGCAAAGAATAGTAAGGAGAAGTTTAAGTTGTTATCCGTGAATTGGTTAAGGTATGTCAGGCCAATGAGGCTGATTAGTATGCTGTATGCTGTTGTGTTGATTCAAATCATATTAGGTTTTGATAGTCATGTTAGGGGGATTAATATAATAGTTGGGATGATGATTTTTAGCATTGTAATAGGTTTAAGTTTTGTACATAGTCTGTTCCATATGTGTTTGAGATTATAACTAGTAGGGACAACCCCAATGCTGCTTCGCAAGCGGCGAACACAAGGAGGATGATAGGGGTTATGCTAGCTAGTGTGAGGTGGTTAGATAGGATAGTTACTGTTATTATTACAAACAGGGATAGTATTATGCCCTCTAGGCAGAGTAAGGAAGATATTAGGTGGGATCGGTAGATGAGTAGCCCTATAAAGGATAGAGTAAAGGCTAGGAAAATGTTGATATACACTATGGACATTTGATAATTGTAATGTGAGCTACAATCTAATGAGTCGAAATCATTTGTTTTGGTTAAACTAATTATCATTATTCATTTCATTCTAGACCTTCTTCGGTTCATTCGTAGGCCAGGCTCAGGGCTAGTAAGGAGATCAGTGCTAGTGCTATAATGAGTGTTGTTTTTAGGTTAATTGACTGGGAGGCTCATGGTAGTGGTAGGAGTAGAGCAATTTCTAGGTCAAATAGTAGGAATGTAATGGCTACTAGGAAGAATTTTATGGAGAAGGGTAGGCGTGCTGATCCTAGGGGGTCGAAGCCACATTCGTAAGGACTTGCCTTTTCTGTGTAAATGTTTAGTTGAGGTAGTCAGAACGCAATTAGGACAAGTAGTGACGCCAAGGATACATTAATAAGTATGGTTAGTATTATATTTATTATTTCTCTCTGGGTTACACCAGAACTAATTGATTGGAAGTCAACTGTACTTGTTAATACTAGAGAAATAAGATCCTCATCAATAGATGGAAACATATAGGAATAATCATACGACGTCTACGAAATGTCAATACCAAGCAGCTGCTTCGAATCCAAAGTGGTGGTTAGATGTAAAGTGGAAATTTAGTTGTCGTAGGAAGCATACAATGAGGAAGGTGGAGCCGATGATGACGTGAAGACCATGGAATCCGGTGGCTATAAAGAATGTAGAGCCATAAACTCCGTCGGAGATTGTGAAGGGCGCTTCGTAGTATTCTGAGGCTTGTAGAAGGGTGAAGTATAGACCTAGGGAGATTGTGGTGAATAATGCTTGGAGTATATGTTTACGGTTTCCTTCTATTAGGCTGTGATGGGCTCAAGTAATGGAAACTCCGGAGGCTAGAAGGACTGAAGTGTTAAGTAGCGGCACTTCCAGTGGGTTTAAGGGGGTAATACCTGTGGGTGGTCAGCAACCCCCTAGTTCGGGGGTTGGAGCTAGGCTCGAGTGATAAAAGGCTCAAAAGAAACCTGCGAAGAAGAAAACTTCTGATACAATGAAAAGGATCATTCCGTACCGTAGGCCCTTTTGGACGGTAGGAGTATGGTGGCCTTGGAATGTCCCTTCTCGGACTACATCTCGTCATCACTGGAATATTGTCAGTAGATTAGTCGTTATGCCTAGAGCTAGGAGGGGAGTTGAGTTAAAATGAAATCACATTACTAGTCCTGATGTCATAAGGAGGGCAGAGAGGGCTCCTGTTAGTGGCCATGGACTTGGGTTGACTATGTGGTATGAGTGGGTTTGGTGGGTCATTAAGTATTATCATGTAGATATAGGCTTACTAATAAGGTAAAGACGTATGCTTGAATTAGGGCTACTGCAAATTCTAGGATGGTCAGGAGAACAAGGATAATAAAGGTTACTATAGCTGTAATGGTACTGATATTTATTAAAGCCAGAGTGGCTCCTCCGATTAGGTGAATCAATAAGTGACCTGCGGTGATGTTGGCTGTCAGTCGTACGGCTAAAGCTATAGGTTGGATGAATAGACTGATAGTTTCAATGATTACAAGCATGGGAATTAGGGGAAGTGGTGTTCCTTGTGGCAGAAAGTGGGCTAAAGAGGCTTTTGTTTTGTATCGGAAGCCAGTGGCCACTGTGCCTGCTCATAGGGGGATAGCCATTCCTAGGTTTAGAGATAATTGTGTGGTAGGGGTAAATGAATGTGGTAAGAGTCCTAGTAGGTTGGTAGAACCAATAAATAGGATTAAGGACATCAGTATCAATGCTCAGGTTTGTCCCTTTTGGTTGTGGATGGACAGTATCTGTTTTGATGTTAGTTGAACTAATCATTGCTGGATGGAAATAAGTCGGTTGTTGATTAGTCGGCTTGGGGAAGGGAATATGATGCTTGGAAATATGGTAATGATGATGACGATAGGGAGTCCTATTATTGTAGGGGTAATGAAAGAGGAGAATAAATTTTCGTTCATTTTTTTTCTCAAGGTGTGGTGGGTTTAGGTGTAGAGACTGATTTTGACTCGGGATTTTCTGGGAAATTGTACTTTGATACTTTTAACTGAAAGATGAAGAATAGGGTCATGATTATTGATAGGATCGTGATGAATCATGTTGAGGTGTCCAATTGTGGCATGTCATTGAGGAGAGGTTTGTGCTCTCAATCTTTAACTTAAAAGGTTAATGCTGTTTAGCTTCTCAATGAATTTATAACATTGAAGCGGATCATTTTTCGAAGTGGGATAGTGGTACTAGTTCAAGAACAATGGGTATAAAACTGTGGTTAGAGCCGCAAATTTCAGAGCATTGACCGTAGTATAGTCCTGGACGCATAGCTATAAGGGTAGTTTGGTTGAGACGTCCTGGGATAGCGTCAGTTTTTAGCCCTAGAGATGGTACGGCTCATGAGTGTAATACGTCTTCGGAGGAGATTAGTATTCGGATTGTCATTTCTATTGGGAGAACCACTCGATTGTCCACTTCCAACAGTCGTAGTTCTCCGGGTTTTAGTTCTTGGGTTGGAATTATGTAGGAATCGAAGTTTAAGTCTTCATAGTCCGTATATTCATAACTTCAGTATCACTGGTGGCCTATGGTTTTTACGGTTAGTGAGGGGTTGTTAATTTCATCTATCATGTAAAGGATTCGCAGTGAGGGAAGTGCGATTAGAATAAGGATGATGGCTGGCAAGATGGTTCAAACTGTTTCAACTTCTTGGGCATCCATAGTGCTAGTATGTGTTAGTTTAGTAGTTAATATAAGTGAGATAATGTAAAGGACGAGAGAGCTAATTAAGAATACGATTATTAGGGTGTGGTCATGGAAGTGAAGTAATTCCTCTATGATGGGAGAGGTTGCATCCTGAAGGCCTAGTTGGAAAGGGTACGCCATAGAGACATAAAGGACTTTCACCTATAATTTAACTTCGACAAAGTTATGTAATTTTTACTAATATCTCTTTATCGAGAAAGACATAATGGTTATGATATTGGCTTGAAACCAATTCTAGGGGGTTCGATTCCTTCCTTTCTTATTTTGATAGAACAAAGGTTGGTTCTTCAAATGTGTGGTATGGAGGGGGACATCCGTGTAATCATTCAATATTAGTTGAAGTGAGTTCTACTGTTAATACTTCTCGTTTGGATGCGAAGGCTTCTCAAATTATGAAGATTATTAGTATTACTGCCGTTAATGAAATGAAGGAGCCCATGGAGGATACTGTATTTCATGTTGTGTAGGCATCTGGGTAGTCGGAGTACCGTCGGGGTATGCCGGACAGGCCTAGGAAATGTTGGGGAAAGAATGTCATGTTTACTCCTACGAATATAATTGTAAAGTGGATTTTTGCTCAGATGTCATTTAGTGTATAGCCTGTAAATAGAGGGAATCAGTGGACGAATCCACCTATGATTGCAAAAACTGCCCCTATTGAGAGAACATAATGAAAATGTGCTACTACATAGTATGTGTCGTGAAGAACAATATCTAGTGATGAGTTTGATAGGACAATACCCGTTAGACCGCCTACTGTGAAAAGAAAGATGAAACCTAGTGCCCATAGTATGGCTGGTGATCATTTAATATTCCCTCCGTGCAGGGTGGCTAGTCAACTGAATACTTTTACACCTGTTGGAATTGCGATGATTATAGTGGCCGAGGTGAAATATGCTCGTGTGTCGACGTCCATCCCTACGGTAAACATGTGATGGGCTCATACAATAAATCCTAAGAATCCAATAGATATTATTGCTCAAACCATGCCCATGTAGCCGAATGGTTCCTTTTTTCCTGAGTAGTATGTTACTACGTGTGAGATGATTCCGAACCCAGGTAAAATCAGGATATATACTTCAGGATGCCCAAAAAATCAGAACAGGTGTTGGTACAGGATGGGGTCCCCTCCTCCGGCGGGGTCGAAGAAAGTGGTATTCAGATTTCGGTCTGTAAGTAGTATGGTAATGCCAGCTGCTAGTACTGGTAAGGATAGGAGTAGAAGTACGGCCGTGATTAGAACGGATCATACAAATAGAGGGGTTTGATATTGCGATATTGCAGGGGGTTTTATATTAATAATAGTTGTAATAAAGTTGATGGCTCCTAGGATAGATGAGACACCTGCTAGGTGTAGAGAAAAGATTGTCAGGTCCACGGACGCTCCTGCATGTGCTAGATTTCCTGCCAGGGGAGGGTATACGGTTCATCCCGTTCCCGCACCCGCTTCAACTATGGAGGAAGCTAGGAGCAGAAGGAAGGAAGGAGGTAGAAGTCAAAAGCTCATATTATTTATACGTGGGAATGCCATGTCAGGTGCGCCGATTATTAAGGGTACTAGTCAGTTTCCGAAGCCCCCGATCATGATGGGTATTACTATAAAGAAAATTATTACAAATGCATGGGCGGTTACGATTACATTATAAATCTGGTCATCTCCCAGCAGAGCGCCAGGTTGACCCAATTCGGCGCGAATTAATAGGCTTAAGGCAGTGCCCACTATCCCGGCTCATGCGCCAAATAAAAGGTAAAGGGTGCCGATATCTTTGTGATTTGTGGAGAATAATCATCGATTTATGAACATAGGTAAAATGGCTGATAAGGGCATTAGACTGTAAATCTAAGAATAGGGGTTTAAGTCCCCTTTTTGCCAAGCTCTGTGGTGAAATTTCACGTTGAATTGCAAATTCAAAGAAGCAGCTTCAACCCTGCCGGGGCTTCTCCCGCCTTTTTTTTCTTCGCGGCGGGAGAAGTAGATTGAAGCCAGTTGTTTAGGGTGTTTAGCTGTTAACTAAAGTTTCGTGGGGTGATATCCCACCAATCTAGGAAGGGCTTAGCTTAATTAAAGTGACTGATTTGCGTTCAGTAGATGTGAGGTGTTCTCTTGCAGTCCTTAGAGTGGGTTCAGGAGTTAAGTGAATGACACTTACTTGGGGCTTTGAAGGCCCTTGGTCTCTTTAACCTAAACCCCTAGAATAGTGATAATATCATTGGGGTTAGTGGGAGTAGTATGGTTGAGATTACAATTAGGGGAGGGAGTAAAGTTGTGTTCTTCGTATTTTCGAATTGTCATTTTATTTTTATAATGTTAGTAGAGGGAAACATGGTTAGTGCTGTTGCGTATGTTAATCGTATGTAGAAGTACAGGTTTAGTAGGGCTGTGATTGCTATGAATGTTGCTATAATAATTATGTTATTCTTTGTGAGTTCATGAATAATTATTCATTTGGGGATGAAGCCTGAGAGGGGAGGTAACCCTCCTAGTGATAGTATGATTATTAGGATTAGTGAGGTAGTTAGTGGGAGTTTATTTCATACGTGGGATAGTGATAGAGTGGTTGTGGATGAGTTGAGTATGAATAATATGAAGGTTCCAAGCGTTATTATGGTGTAGATTGCAAGATTTAATATTATTAGGGTGGGGTTGTATGTTGTTACAGCGATTATTCATCCCATGTGGGCAATTGATGAGTATGCTAGGATTTTTCGTAACTGTGTCTGGTTGAGGCCCCCTCAGCCTCCTACTAGGACGGACAGAGCGGCTATAGTTATTAGTAGGTTTGGGTTTGTGGATGGGGAAATTTGGTATAAGATAGATAAAGGGGCAATTTTTTGTCAGGTAAGTAGGATTATTCCTGATGATAGTGGGACTCCTTGGGTTACTTCGGGCACTCAGAAATGGAAGGGGGATAGGCCTAGTTTTATTGCTAAGGCCACTGTTATTGTGTTTGATGCGATTGGGTTGGGTATATTTAATACTGCTCATTGTCCTGTTAGTAGTAAGTTAATGATGATTCCTAGTATGAGGAGTATGGATGCGGTGGCTTGAGTAAGAAAATATTTTGTTGAGGCCTCCATGGCTCGGGGGTTGAATTTTTTTATTAGGATGGGGACGATAGCTAGTATATTTATTTCGAATCCGATTCAGACTGTTAGTCAGTGAGAACTGATTAGTACTATGATGGTTCCTGAAATAACGGTTGATATGATGATGGTGAGGATAGGGGGCTTAATTAGTACGGGAAGGGGATAAACCAACATTTTCGGGGTATGGGCCCGATAGCTTATTTAGCTGACCTTACTGTAGAACTTGGTGTAAGTTTGGTAGCACGAAGATTTTTGAGTTCTTAGGATTAGGTTCAATTCCTGTAGTTCTAGAAATAAGAGGGCTTGAACCTCTATAATTTACTCTATCAAAGTAACTCTTTTGTCAGACATATTTCTTATGTTTGGGGTGGGACGCTTGCTGTTATAATGGGTAGGGCCATATGTCATATGCATAGGGCTAGGGTTAGAGGGAGGAAGTTTTTTCATAGTAAGTGCATGAGTTGGTCGTAGCGGAATCGTGGATAGGATGCTCGGATTCATAGGAAGGAGATGGTTAGTAAGAGTGTTTTTATAGTGAAATTAATGGAGTATAGTTCTGGTAGGTAGGGGGTGTGGAATGCGCCGAAAAATAGGATAGTTGTGAGGATATTTATTATGATGATGTTGGCGTATTCGGCCAGAAAGAATAGGGCGAATGGTCCGGCTGCGTATTCAACGTTAAATCCTGAGACTAGTTCTGATTCTCCCTCTGTTAGGTCGAAGGGAGCGCGGTTGGTTTCTGCTAGGGTTGAGATAAATCATATCATGGCTAGGGGTCATGTAGGGAGGATTAGTCATAGTTGTTCTTGTGTGGTAATTAGTGTGGATAGAGTAAAGGATCCATTTATTAGTAATACTGATAGAAGAATAATAGCTAGTGTTACTTCATAGGAAATTGTCTGGGCTACGGCTCGTAGGGCTCCGATTAGGGCGTATTTTGAATTTGAGGCTCAGCCGGATCATAAGATGGAGTAGACAGCTAAGCTTGATATTGCCAGTATGAATAGGATTCCTAGGTTTATATTAATGAGGGGATAGGGCATGGGTAATGGAATTCATATGGTTAGGGCTAATGTTAGGGCGAGAATTGGAGCTATTACGAATATGGTAATAGATGACGTTAGGGGTCGTAAGGGTTCTTTGGTGAAGAGTTTTACGGCGTCTGCAATGGGTTGAAGAAGGCCATAGGGGCCTACGATGTTTGGGCCTTTACGGAGTTGTATATATCCTAGGACTTTCCGTTCTACTAATGTTAAGAAGGCCACGGCAAGTAGGATAGGCACAATCAGTGAGATAATATTAACTATAAACATAGTGTTAGGAAGAGGATTTGAACCTCTGGGAATAAAAGTTTAAGTTTTACGCAATTACTGGGCTCTGCCACCCTAACAAACCCTATTTCTAGGGTTATGTGGTTGAATGGACTGGCTAGATTAAGATTGTGTCATCTATTAGTCCTAAGGCATCCCGGTAGGATAGGCCTTACTTCTCTTGTCCTTTCGTACTGGGAGAAGTTATTGTAATAGATAGAAACCGACCTGGATTGCTCCGGTCTGAACTCAGATCACGTAGGACTTTAATCGTTGAACAAACGAACCCTTAATAGCTGCTGCACCATTAGGATGTCCTGATCCAACATCGAGGTCGTAAACCCTATTGTTGATATGAACTCTTAAATAGGATTGCGCTGTTATCCCTAGGGTAACTTGTTCCGTTGATCAAGTTATTGGATCAATAAGTGATAAGATGCTTTGACTGGTTTGTCTATGCTTGTATCACTCGGAGGTTATTTTATTCTCCGAGGTCGCCCCAACCTAAATTGCTAACCCATTAATAGGATTGTGTTAGACCTGATTGGTGATTAAGCGGGCTTATTATGGGTCAGTTAATTAAAGCTCCATAGGGTCTTCTCGTCTTATTAGCTTATCCCCGCCTCTTCACGGGGAGGTCAATTTCACTGATTGGGGGTAAGAGACAGTTAAACCCTCGTGTGGCCATTCATACAAGTCCTTATTTAGAGAACAAATGATTATGCTACCTTTGCACGGTCAGGATACCGCGGCCGTTAAACTAATGTCACTGGGCAGGCAGTGCCTCCAATACTAGGTATGCTGGAGGTGATGTTTTTGGTAAACAGGCGGGGTTTATGTTTGCCGAGTTCCTTTTACTCCTTTTAATCTTTCCTTGCTGCACACCTGTGTTGGACTAACAATTGGTTCGATAGGCATTTTATTAGTGGTTTGTTTTTATCGTGTTGTTAACTATCAGCGGGTATTCGTTAGCTGTTATAAGCTTGTGCAGGGAGAAGTGTTTCTTGTTACTCATACTAGCATTATTGCTTCTATTGTTAAATAGATTGGCCCAGTATTATATTAGGAGTTAATTATGATTTTTGGGATTAAGGGAGTTGTATTGTTGAGCTTGAACGCTTTCTTAATTGGTGGCTGCTCTTAAGCCTACTATGGTTTTATTTAATTTTACTCTCGAAGCAAGGTTGTTCCCTTGTTCTAAAAAGCTGTACCTTTTTAGACTATATTTTAAATTTACATTGTAATTTTGGGATTTCTAGGTAAATTTAAAGTTGAACTGAGATTCTGTTCTGGGCAACCAGCTATCACCAGGCTCGTTAAGCTTTTCACCTCTACCTACAAGTCTTTTCACTATTTTGCGACATAGATGAGTTTATCCCTGTGGATTGCTCATAGGTAGCTCGTCTGGTTTCGGGGGAGTTAGCTTAAGGTCTCTTTGCTAAATTGTTCTAGCTAGCTCATTATGCAAAAGGTATAAGGGGTAATCTTTGCTATTTATTACTTTAAATTTTCTTTCATCATTCCCTTGCGGTACTTTCTCTATAGCTCCAAGTAGAATTTCTATCTCCTATACTATAATGTGTAATTAAATGTTTTAATTGGAGGGTTATTATAATAATTGAGTTGGTGGTTGTTTGGGCTAGTTTTAGTTCAAAGTGGTCATGTTATATGAAATCTTCTGGGTGTAAGCCAGGTGCTTTAGTTAAGCTACACTTTGGTTTATCCAAGCACACTTTCCAGTACGCTTACCTTGTTACGACTTATCTCCTCTTGCATTTAATTGATTTGGTATTATGTAATGTTTAAGTATGTTGCTCGAGGAGGGTGACGGGCGGTGTGTGCGTGCTTCATGGCCCTATTCAATTAAGCTCTCTATTCTTAATTTACTACTAAATCCACCTTTAGTTTTCAGGTTTTCATGGAAACTTTCGTGAAGTATGTTCTTAATTAGAAAATGTAGCCCATTTCTTCCCACTCCATGGGTTACACCTTGACCTAACTTTTTTATGTAATATTATTGTGCTTACTTTTCTTCCTTTTTGAGGGTTTGCTGAAGATGGCGGTATATAGACTGGTTTAGCTAGAAGTGGTGAGGTTTATCGGGGTTTATCGATTACAGAACAGGCTCCTCTAGAGGGATATAAAGCACCGCCAAGTCCTTTGAGTTTTAAGCTGTTGCTAGTAGTTCTCTGGCAGACAATTTTGTTACGTAAATTGTTTGTGTTTAGGGCTGGGCATAGTGGGGTATCTAATCCCAGTTTGGGTCTCAGCTATCGTGTTGTCAGAAATGATAAAGTCACTTTCGTGGTATATTTTATATTAACAGTAGCTTTTTACGGCCAGGTTAAATTTTAACTTTAGTAGTTTATAATCCTTAACACGTTTTACGCCGTGGGCCTATTAATTCGGGTTAATCGTATGACCGCGGTGGCTGGCACGAAATTTACCAACTCTTAGTATTAACATGACTTAGTCAAACTTTCGTTCATGGCTTAATTTTTATCACTGCTGTATCCCGTGGGGGTGTGGTTGAGCAAGGTGTTGTGGGCTACTCATTTAGTGTGCCTGATGCCCGCTCCTTTTAATCGGTTTTGGATTTAGAGGGCATTTTCACCGGGATGTGGAGACTTGCATGTGTAATTCTGTTAATAATTAATAGGAAGGCTAGGACAAACCTTTTTGTTTATGGAGTCTTATGACTCTTCTAGGCATTTTCAGTGCCTTGCTTTAATTTGATAAGCTACATTAAC